GATCTTGAAGCACTATTTCCGCATCTCCCTGACCAAACCCCCCTACATTAGGATTGCTTGTTAATGGTTGATCAAGCTTGATAGATTCACCCTCTGAAACAAGAAGTTCTGGCCCTGGAGGTATAATATCAACCGCTTGGTGTCCATCCGATGCATCAACTATGGTTATTTCATATCCCCCCTTTTCTTTACGTACTATTTTGCTTACTATACCCGCGGATGTAGCATTATAGACTGTATTGTTACTCTTGCTCCCATCAGGATAAATCTGACCTCTTCCCCTGTTCCCACCTACATATATAGGATATTTTAAGAAGTTAACATCTTTCTTTGTAGCAGGGTCGGGGGAAAGAATGGGAAAGACGATTTCACTATATTTTTGACCTGGAACAGGACCTATCACAAGAATATTTCTTTTATTAGGACGATAACTCAGAAAAGACAGATTTCCTATCTTTTCTTTCACCTCGGGAGAAATACGATCGGTGGGAGCTAATTCGAATCCCTCGGGTAAAATAAGAACAGCCCCCACGTTCAAAGCCCCTTTTTTACCATTAGCAAGGACTTGTTTCACTTGCATATCATAAGGAATTCGAACAACTGCTTCAAATACAGTATCAGGAAGTACAGCTTGCGGAACTTCAATATCCACAGGCTTATTAGCTAAATGGCAATTGGCGCATACAATTCGCCCGGTTGCTTCTCGTGGATTTTCATAACTTTTCTGCGCAAAAATGGGATACGCATTTGAAATAGATGCTCGAGTTATTACATATATCATGATCGATACAGAAATAAATCGAGTCATCTGTTCCTTTACCCAAGAAAAAGTATTTCTATTTTGCATGATCCAATCATTGATCCCGGAATTTCTACAATAAATTAGATAGGGAACTATACTAGTTACCTATCCACGAGTCTGCCATTGTACTGAAAAAATTCTACGAAAATAGGACGAAGACCTTGATAGGACGAAGACCTTGAAAAGTATAAAGAATGAGAAAAATAGAAAATGCCTTTTTTATACGTGAAAAAATTTTTTGATTGATATCAGGAGATCAAATAAGTTCTTCATTCATTCATTGAATGATAAATGACTACAAGCGAAGGAGATACGCGATTTAAAAAACGGAAGATCCAATATTTCACAATTGTATCTAGAATAACTGGAAAAGTGGAAACAAGACCAGATATAATTTGCTCATTATGAGCCAATCCAAAATCATTGTAGATCGAACCAATCATTAGTTCCCAACCATGGGTTGAGTGAAATCCGATCCATAAATCAGTAACTAAAAGAATAGAAAAAGCTTTTATTGTGTCACTTAAGTTATAGAAGAATTCCTGAATCCAAGAATTCAGAATAACAAGTTCCTCATTACCCAGAATAAAATAACCACTTAGAATAGTAAAACAGATTATATTTGTCGACAAATGCAAAATGATATGGAGATGATATTCATTATGTGTTTTGACCAATTGTATCGTTTCTTTGTGTATTACTATACGAAGTTTTTTTATATGTGTCTCTGGGTATTCTTTTATCATTTCATCCAACAAGAATAGTTCTTCTAATTCTAGGAATTTTTCTAGAACATTTTTCTCTTGAATATCATTCAAAAAATTTTCGGATTGCCTAGTATTCCACCAATGAATAATCCAAGGTTCCAGACTTTTTTGAAATGAGAGAGAGATCCACCAGGGCAAAAATATTATAGATAGAAGATATGGGAGGGAAGTCAATGCTTTCTTTTTTTTCATTTTTTATCTGTGAATTGTTAATGAACTGCTTCATTTGTCAACTTTATCTGATCTTATATTTCTCTAAAGCACGAGTTCTATAACAAGGTATCAAACCTATTGATCTATTCCCAGTTTTTTGTAAAAATGTAGTCCTTAGATCTAGAAAAAGGAATATAGAAATAGAATTAAGGATCCCGTTTCGGATGAAATATATATATATTTCTAATAGAATAAGTAAATTCTAAGTAAATGAGATTTCCGAATATCTCAATTGGATAAATCCGAACGAATTTCATTTGTTCCTTTTGATAAAAATTCAAAAAACTTCAATTGGTACGCGCAGGAAATAGGCCAATTCGGCAGCTTTTTGTTCAATTTCTCGTGGAGTCAAATTCTCATCAGTACGAGTCAAGGGGATGGTTCCTTGGCCTCTGATTTCCATATAAAGAATACGACGAGGAAAAAGACCCTCTTTAACCTCCATTCTGATTGATTGGATATCTTTCATAAAGAAGCGAAGGAAAATGCGACGATTTATTCCGGGGAATCCCCAACGAAAAATGCACATTATTCCTTCTTTTCTATCGAATCGATCATAACCACTACCTACATTCCACGATATTGTGCACCACAAATAGGAACTAATGAATAAACCCGCGATCCCATAGAACGACATCACGATCCCTTGTGGAAAAAAAAGAATTTGTTGAGAAGGAAATCCAGGTATCAGATTCCTACCAAGATAACTAGAAATTCCAACCACTAAGAATCCTAGTGAACCTAAAAAAAGAATACAGGCCCAGCAAAAATTACTTGCTTTTCGAGACCCTGTTATAAGTTCTATCCATATATGTTCTGATCGCCAGTTCATACTATACTAGATCCGATTGCATTCGATTGGAATTCAGAAAAAAAAATTTGACTTTACTTTTCTTGATGCCAAAGTAACTTTCATCAACTAAAACTATTCTGATATGAACCCTTAGGAGTAATTGGTTAGATACATTGACTTTCTATTATAAAAATATTTGCCGATCGTTTTTATAACCCGCATATACATGGATTTATACGGATATCATGTATCCGCATGCATAACAGTTCTTTCATTTGTATTCGGAAAAAAGGCACATATCATACCACATTACACTAAACAAATATCTGTACCAAAAAAATTTCTGTATTATGATTCAGTGTTGAAATAAATTGTTTCAATTTGACCCCATCAGGTCTAGACAATCTTATTTTTTTGTACATGAAGAAATAAAGAAGCCATTGCAATCGCCGGAAATACTAGGCCTACTAAAGGGACAAAAATAGAGGGTAAGTTAAGATCTGTCATAGAACGGGTACCTCAATTTAATATTTGTATCTATTATAAATATAAAGATATCTTAAGTATATCTATTATATTAGAATTATTATAAATAATATTAAGTACTTAATAAGTGCAAGGAATGAGAACTAAATGCAAATTTAGTGTACCTATTCATCTTTCTACACGAATATGTATGACAATCCACTTTAAGAAATTTTATGAATTCTCCCGTCCTTAATACTCTTTCTATCTTTATAATAAAATAAAGAGTTTTTTTTTATATTAAAGATAAAGAGTTTCTTATAAGTTCGCGACTCTAACTAAACTAATTCAACCCAACAAAAAGGGATTAGATTTCTAATAAAAAATGGAAGTTCTTGGTAGGCAAGGCATAGAAATCACTTCTATTTTTTCTAGATTTTAATATTTTCGTTTTATTTCTATATTATATATATATTTTTTTCAAAGGAAAGAAACCGTGTAGCTGAAATAACTCACTCAGAACGCCTTTTAAAAGATTACGCGGTATGATTGGGTCGAATAAGCCCTTCTGGAATGAATACTCAGCTGCTTGTGAACCGTCGGGTACTGTTTTATTCAATGTTTGTTCAATTACTCTTTTACCTGCAAAAGCAATGTACGCGTTAGGTTCAGCAATAATGACATCTCCCAACATACCAAAACTGGCCGTTACTCCACCAGTTGTAGGGGATGTAAGGATTGATACATAGAATAACTTTTTATTTGATTGATAATTATATGAAGCAGAAGATATTTTAGCCATTTGCATCAAGCTCAAACTTCCTTCTTGCATACGTGCTCCTCCGGAAGCACACACAATAATAACAGGTAGAGATCGATTAGTAGCATACTCGATCAAACGAGTGATTTTCTCGCCTACTACAGATCCCATACTACCCCCCAAAAACTGAAAATCCATAACCCCAATTGCTATGGGAATACCATTTAATTGACCTATGCCTGTTTGAACAGCTTCAGTTAAACCTGTCCTTCGTTGATAAGAATCAATACGATCTCTATAAGGTTCCTCCTCTGAATGAAATTCAATAGGGTCCATGGAGACCATATCTTCGTCCATAGGATCCCAAGTGCCCGGGTCAATCAAAAGTTCGATTCTATCTGAACTACTCATTTTCAAATGATATCCACACTGCTCACAAATATTCATTTTTGATCTAAAAAATTTTTTATAATTTAATCCATAACAATTTTCGCATTGAACCCATAAATTTTTGTACTTTTTATTTATATCAAAATCATTAGATCTTCCTCTTATATTGAAATCGCGGATGTTACCATCAGTTCGTATACTATAATTTCCATTTTCACTATTGCTTACGCCTTCACTACAAATGAAACTAGAAATGTAACTGTCACTGTAATTTTCGGTATCACCTAAAATGTAACTATGAATACTGACTTCAAAACGAAGATAACTATCAATACAACTATTAATGTGATTACTCCAACTAGATTTAGTATCATACATGTAATGATAATAGTCGTGATTGTTACTCTTAGACCTACTATTCAAATAACTGGAAAAAAAAGTTTCGAATTCGCTCAGAAAAAAACTATTATTGTCAATCTCAAAAATATGATTTTCAATGTCAAAATATACAGAATAACTATCGCCATTGCTGTCCCTAACCAAAAAAGTGTTATCTGAGATCAAACTCCAAATATTCCTTATATCAATATCATTGAAACTATACCTATTACTATCACTCCACCTAGAAATGTTTTTTTCCGTATCTTTTTCTTCACTTCCACCGGGATGCCAAGCACCAGGAACAATATCCATTTGAAGAAACGGATATATCATTGATTTAGTTAGCCCACACTCATGTTTTAACTTCCCCTTAAACAACATCGAATTGAACCACCATTTTTTCATAGAGTCTTCCTGCTCCTCATTCTA